AGCAATGAAAAAAGCTATTGAATTAACCGAACAAGCTGAGACAAAAGGAATTCAAATACAAATCGCAGGCCGTATCGATGGAAAAGAGATTGCACGTATCGAATGGATAAGAGAGGGTAGGGTTCCCCTACAAACCATTCGCGCGAAAATTGATTATTGCGCCTATACCGTTCGAACTATCTATGGGGTATTGGGTATCAAAATTTGGATATTTATAGACGAGGAATAATAAGCTTTTACTTGACTTGTCTTTTTGTTTCGATTTAAGGATGGAACAAAAAATGACAACCTTTTTCATTCTTTTTTTTTTTTCCGCCAAAACAATTAGAATTTTAAATTCTATAAGGTTGAATAAAAATTCGATTGACCTTTTGATAGAATTGCTATGCTTAGTGTGTGACTCGTTGGTTTTTGTTAGAATTAAGACTCAAAAAAAGTAAGAGTTCATAGTATAAAGTATGAACTAATAACTATAGAACTAATAACCAACTCATCGCATCACATTATCTGGATCCAAAGAAACAGTCAAGATATGCTATTTTGGTCCTATCATTGCAGCAACTGAATTTTTTTGGCATAAAGAATAAATCTAATGAGTTGTCAAGCAAACGAAAATCAAAATATACAAAAAGGGATACGGATAAATGGAAAGGTGAGAGAAAGAAAAAATATATATATATATAAATGATATAGAATTCCATTATGTAAGGTCTTTGAATCATCTCATAAAAGACAATGTAATAAAGCATCAATACAGATTCACACATAATTATATGATATGAATCTGTTCATAGAAAAAAAGTAAGAGCCTCGAGCCAATAAAGACTAAGAAGGTTGGCTCAAGAACCAATTTCATTAAGAGCTCCATTGTAGAATTCGGACCTAACCATTAATCAAAAAGCGATGGGAACGATGGAACCTGTGAATACATAAGATTCAATTGAAAATGAATCCTGATAATTCATTGGGAAGGATGGCGGACCGAACCAGAGACCAATTCATCTATTCTGAAAAGTTATAAGTTAAACCTACAACTAATATAGACATTGAAAGAGTCAATATTCGCCCGCGAAAATTATTTTTTTTTTTTTTATTGCTAAATTTTTAGCAATAAAATACGATAAAAAACAAAATAAAGATTATTATTAATATTAAATATAAAATTAGAAAATATTAAAAATATAGAAATATAATATATATTTAATATTTTAGTTATATATCCAAATATACAAATATCTAATAAATTAAATGAATTCCAAAGAATCTCTTGATTCAGTGTATTATTACATATATATCTTAATTAAATATTAATTATTAATTTCTTTTATATTTATAATTTTAGTTTCCATTCGCGAGGAGCCGGATGAGAAGAAACTCTCATGTCCGGTTCTGGAGTAGAGATGGAATTAAGAAAGAACCATCAACTATAACCCAAAAAGAACCAGATTCCGTAAACAACATAGAGGAAGAATGAAGGGAATATCTTATCGGGGGAATCGTATTTGTTTCGGAAGATATGCTCTTCAGGCACTTGAACCCGCTTGGATCACGTCTAGACAAATAGAAGCGGGGCGGCGAGCAATGACACGAAATGCACGTCGCGGTGGAAAAATATGGGTACGTATATTTCCAGACAAACCAGTTACAGTAAGACCTGCGGAAACTCGTATGGGTTCGGGGAAAGGATCTCCCGAATATTGGGTAGCTGTTGTCAAACCAGGTCGAATACTTTATGAAATAAGCGGAGTAGCAGAAAATATAGCCCGAAGGGCTATCTCAATAGCAGCATCTAAAATGCCTATACGAACTCAATTCATTATTTCAGGATAGGAATATAGAACCAAAGGAAACAAATCTTTGGGATAAAAACAACCGGAGGTTACTTTTTTTTTTGTTTTAGACAAACAATATTTCTTTTTCTTTTTCGCCCTTTGCATTTTTTTTGCATTGAAAGAACAGATAAAAAAAAAAAGATATGATTCAACCTCAGACCCATTTGAATGTAGCAGACAACAGCGGGGCTCGAGAATTGATGTGTATTCGAATCATAGGAGCTAGCAATCGTCGATATGCTCGTATTGGTGACGTTATTGTTGCTGTGATCAAAGAAGCAATACCAAATACGCCCTTAGAAAGATCAGAAGTAATCAGAGCTTTAATTGTACGTACCTGTAAAGAACTCAAACGCGACAACGGTATGATAATACGATATGATGACAATGCTGCAGTTATCATTGATCAAGAAGGAAATCCAAAAGGAACTCGAGTTTTTGGTGCGATTGCCCGGGAATTGAGACAAAACTTTACTAAAATAGTTTCATTAGCTCCCGAGGTATTATAAGATGATAAGTAGGATATTTGAATAAATAATAAATATAGTAGATTGTGTATCACGTATATACCTTTCATTTTGAATTTTTTTTTTTTCTTTTTGATTTAAAAATTCATAAAATAAAAGAAATTCAAAAAAGCATGTTGATTATATTAAAATTAAGAGACACCACTGATTTTAGTTCATCATGGGTAGGGACACTATTGCTGATATAATAACCTCTATACGAAATGCTGACATGAATAGAAAAGGAACGGTTCGAATAGCATCTACTAACATCACCGAAAACATTGTTAAAATACTTTTACGAGAAGGCTTTATTGAAAATGCGAGAAAACATCAAGAAAAAAACAAATATTTTTTGGTTTTAACTCTGCGACATAGAAGAAATAGGAAAGGACCATATAGAAATACTTTAAATTTAAAAAGGGTCAGTCGACCTGGTCTACGAATCTATTCTAACTATCAACGAATTCCTAGAATTTTAGGTGGAATGGGTATTGTAATTCTTTCTACCTCTCGAGGTATAATGACGGATCGGGAGGCTAGACTAGAAAGAATTGGCGGAGAAATTTTATGTTATATATGGTAACCCTTCTAATATCCGAATTGGATCCAAAATTTCCTATATTGTGAAAAAAAAAAAAATAGAAAGGACGAGTTGTCTAATATCACTCCTCCTCTATTAGTTGATACTTTAAGGGGGTTTTACCTGGAATGAAAGAACAAAAATGGATTCATGAAGGTTTGATTACTGAATCACTTCCTAATGGTATGTTCTGGGTTCGTTTAGATAATGAAGATTTGATTCTAGGTTATGTTTCAGGAAGAATACGCCGTAGTTTTATACGGATCCTACCGGGAGATAGGGTTAAGATTGAAGTAAGCCGTTATGATTCAACCAGAGGTCGTATAATTTATAGACTCCGCAACAAGGATTCAAACGATTAAGTGGTTTTCAACTTTAACACTCCTTCTCATGAGAATACAATTTGAGGTTCAAAATTTCAAGAAACTTATTTTCTTCCAAAAAAAAGATTCGGAATTAAAGTAAGGAATAACAAATATGAAAATAAGGGCCTCTGTTCGTAAAATTTGTGAAAAATGTCGACTGATCCGCAGACGGGGACGAATTATAGTAATTTGTTCTAACCCAAAACATAAACAACGACAAGGATAATCATTCTACTAAAAGTAACTTTCTAAAAGATTTGATTACTGTACAATAAAAAAAAATGAAGGATTTGTTTTGACATGAAATGGATATATCCATATATCTCTGACTCATATTTATGAGATGATAAAATATGGCAAAACCTATACCAAAAATTGGTTCACGTAGAAATGGGCGTATTAGTTCGCGTAAGAGTGCACGTAAAATACCAAAGGGCGTTATTCATGTTCAAGCAAGTTTCAACAATACCATTGTGACTGTTACAGATGTACGAGGTCGGGTGGTTTCTTGGGCTTCTGCCGGTACTTGTGGATTCAGGGGTACAAAAAGAGGGACACCGTTTGCGGCTCAAACCGCGGCAGGAAATGCTATTCGTACAGTAGTGGAGCAAGGTATGCAACGAGCAGAAGTCATGATAAAAGGTCCTGGTCTCGGAAGGGATGCAGCATTACGAGCTATTCGTAGAAGTGGTATACTATTAAGTTTCGTACGAGACGTAACCCCTATGCCACATAATGGCTGTCGGCCTCCTAAAAAAAGACGTGTCTAGAAATAAGCATTGAAGATATTTCAAGAGAAATAAATGATTCAAAGATATGATCAATTTTTTATAATATTACTATGGTTCGAGAGAAAATAAGAGTATCTACTCGGACACTGCAGTGGAAGTGTGTTGAATCAAGAACAGATAGTAAATGTCTTTATTATGGGCGCTTTATTCTCTCTCCACTTATGAAAGGTCAAGCTGACACAATAGGCATTGCGATGCGAAGAGCTTTGCTTGGAGAAATAGAAGGAACATGTATCACACGTGCAAAATCTGAGAAAATACCACATGAATACTCTACCATAGTGGGTATTCAAGAATCAGTATACGAAATTTTAATGAATTTGAAAGAAATTGTATTGAGAAGTAATCTATATGGAACTTGTGAAGCGTCTATTTGTGTTAAGGGCCCTAAATGTGTAACTGCTCAAGATATTATCTTGCCACCTTATGTACAAATAGTTGACAATACACAGCGTATAGCTAGCTTGACGGAACCAATTGATTTGTGTATTGGATTACAACTCGAGAAAAATCGCGGATATCATCTAAAAGCGCCAAATAACTTTCAAGATGGAAGTTATCCTATAGATGCTCTATTCATGCCTGTTCGAAACGTGAACCATAGTATTCATTCTTATGGGAATGGGAATGAAAAACAAGAGATACTTTTTCTCGAAATATGGACAAATGGAAGTTTAACTCCGAAAGAAGCACTTTATGAAGCCTCCCGGAATTTAATTGATTTATTTATTCCTTTTCTACATGCGGAAGAAGAAAACTTACATTTAGAGGACAATCAAGACAAAGTTTCTTTATCCCTTTTTACCTTTCACAATAGATTGACTGAACTAAGGAAAAACAAAAAGAAAATTGCATTGAAATATATTTTTATTGACCAATTAAAATTGCCACCTAGGATCTACAATTGCCTCAAAAAGTCCAAT